CGTAGCAAGAGCGCGAAAAATTGAGCGTTTCTTATCACAACCCTTTTTTGTAGCCGAAGTATTTACCGGTTCTCCGGGGAAATATGTTGGTCTAGCAGAAACCATTAAAGGGTTTCAATTGATCCTTTCCGGAGAATTAGATGCTCTTCCTGAGCAGGCCTTTTATTTAGTAGGTAATATCGATGAAGCTACCGCGAAGGCTATCAACTTAGAAATGGAGAGCAATTTGAAGAAATGACTTTAAATCTTTGTGTACTGACCCCTAATCGAATTGTTTGGGATTCAGAAGTGAAAGAAATCATTTTATCTACAAATAGTGGTCAAATTGGCGTATTACCGAATCATGCTCCTATTGCGACAGCTGTAGATATAGGGATTTTGAGAATACGCCTTAAGGACCAATGGTTAACGATGGCTCTGATGGGCGGTTTTGCTAGAATAGGCAATAATGAGATCACTGTTTTAGTAAATGATGCGGAAAAGGGTAGTGATATTGATCCACAAGAAGCTCAGGAAACTCTTGAAATAGCAGAAGCTAGTTTGAGAAAAGCTGAAGGAAAGAGACAAATAATCGAGGCAAATCTAGCTCTCCGACGAGCTAGGACAAGAGTCGAGGCTGTCAGTGCAATTTCATAACTAGTTGGTTCGTTCAAATAATCAAAAGAGTTTCTGTTTCTAAACCCTATTTTGATTGCATTCACTCGACAGAATCCAATCAAGCAGAATCCAATTTTGATATAACGCAATTCAAAAATGAAATAAATAAAAATACAAAATCTATAAAAAGAGAAAAGGGTGGGGCAAAAAACTTATTAGATACCGGAGTCAATGGTATCTAATAAGTTCTACCTACTATTGGATTTGAACCAATGACTCCCGCCGTATGAAAGCAATACTCTAACCACTGAGTTAAGTAGGTCATTTATCATCCCAAAAAGAACCAAATGGAACCCATCCCGTCGATGGATTATAAATATCATATTCCTTATAAGCAATAATAATCGAACCAATACCACTCAAAAATTCAAAAATTTAGGATGTTGGATCATAGAATATTCATCTTGACAACAAATTATATACATGATAAAATATGCATCACAAGCACTAAGGGCTATAGCTCAGTTGGTAGAGCACCTCGTTTACACGCGCGCCAATGTTTTTTCAGGGGAATCCACCATACAATCCAAAAAATGGATCTTATTGAGAAATCTACGTCTTACTCTATAATAACTTTAAGAGAACAATAGCCTGACGAGAGGTTCGGTCCTATTTGAGTGCCCTTTTAGGTACCAAACAGGCCCCATCTTGAGATATTGATAAGGTGAATACCCGTATATTCAATGCCAGGCATAATGAGTATAAGGCCCTCAAAAAATCTCTTTTCGTCCTATGAACTTGAAGGTGTATGAAGTTTCATATTGGATTTTTTAAGCCGAACGATAGAGACTTCATTTAACTTCAAATTCGAGGCCAAAGGCAGACCTACGTCAAAATAACTTCACCCTTGAAACACTTTGGGAGTGCTCCTGAATTAGAATCCCAAATAATGAATCAGAGCACATAGAGCCATCTCCTTATCTTATTTTTCTGTCAAGAAAAAATATGGCGGATTGGCTGATATTTCTATCAGTTAATGAAAGAGCCCAATGCAAAAAAAATGCATGTTGGGTCTTTGAAACAGTTCATATCATTTTGATAATAATAAGTTTGGTCTGTTTTACCGAGAAGGTCTACGGTTCGAGTCCGTATAGCCCTATAAAAAAATGAATAAAATTCATATTTTCATTTGAAATAAAAAATTGTATAATTTTGATTTCTTCATTCTTGTTTGTTGCTTGTAACTGACCGGTTGTTTCATTGAAACAAAATTTGTCCTAAAAACTCACTCACGAGAATCGTTTAAAGCAGAACAGAAAAGCCAAAAAACGGATTTCAAGGGATCGAATCCATTTTTTTCCAAACAAACCAAACCTTAGTCATTAATCATCGGAGGGAAATTCCATATGAATATGAATTTTCCTGCCCACAATCAAGGGGTTAAGCCAGTGATACTCCTTTTCTTTGGTATACCTTACCAATACCCGGCGAAGACCACCAAAACAAAAAGGGGGGTGGTCTTCTTTTTCTGTATTCAATCAAGAGACAACCCCACCCAGATCTAATAAACGGAATATACCAACACTAAGATTAAGATATTCGAAATCCTGAGATGGAAATACCTACCCATTCTCGTACATTTGAATACTTGTTCTATTCTAAATTACTAAGAAAAAAACCCCCCGACTCTATTCCTAAAAAATGAAAAAATCAAAATATCGAACTCACATTTTGATAAAGAAAATTCAAATAATCAAAAGAATAATAAATTCGAAATTCTTAAACACAAAATAATAATTCTATTTGCTTTCTTTAGGAAGAATCCTGGGCGAAAACAAGAAAATTTGTCTAAGTGTAACATCTAGAGTTATACTAACTAAAGCAATTAAAGAAAATTGAACTC